TTTCTCAATTTTTGTTATAGCTATTGCAGCCGCTGAAGCAGCTATTGGACCTGCTATTATTTCATCAATTTATCGTAACAGAAAATCAACTCGTATTAACCAATCAAATTTGTTGAATAAATAGTATTAATCATATAAATCAAAATTCGAATAGTCATAAATTAATTCAAATTAGCAGGTTTGATAGGTAAAGTATGATCATGGTTGCAAAAAAAGAAGAAATCAAAGTATTTTGGCCCTAGCTCCTAAATAAATTCCGAAGTAGATTGATTCTGATCACTCATTGATTCGTCCGGTATCTAAATATAGGATCCATTTCTAAGTTAGTTTACTAGATCGAAATCTTATGATGTTCAAAACTGTATAGATACAATGTCACATTCAGTAAAGATTTATGATACATGTATAGGATGTACTCAATGTGTTCGAGCGTGCCCCACTGATGTATTAGAAATGATACCCTGGGACGGATGTAAAGCTAAACAAATCGCTTCTGCTCCAAGGACCGAAGACTGTGTTGGTTGTAAGCGATGTGAATCTGCCTGTCCGACCGATTTCTTGAGTGTTCGAGTTTATTTATCGCAAGAAACAACTCGTAGTATGGGTCTAGCTTATTGATACGTTCCATAAAACTCTCTTTGAATCCATCTTTTTTTTACCGACAAAATCTGTGCTCAAAATATTTTTATTTGATTTTGAGCACGGATTTTTCTGGCCCAAATGTATCTTGTCTTTACCACGAATCATTTTCCTTTATTAACAATAATTGTAGTTTTGCCAATATCTGCAGGTTCATTAATTTTCTTTCTTCCACATATAGGAAATCGAATATATCGTTGGTATATTATATGCATATGTATTTTAGAACTTCTTCTAACGACTTATGCATTCTGTTATCATTTTCAATTGGATGATCCATTAATCCAACTAGTGGAGGATTTCCAATGGATCGCTTTTTTTGATTTTCATTGGAGATTAGGAATAGATGGACTTTCTATAGGACCTATTTTACTGACGGGATTCATCACGACTTTAGCTACTTTAGCGGCTCGGCCTGTTACTCGAGATTCTCGATTATTTCATTTTCTGATGTTAGCAATGTACAGTGGGCAAATAGGGTTATTTTCTTCTCGGGACCTTTTACTTTTTTTCCTGATGTGGGAGTTAGAATTAATTCCCGTTTATCTACTTGTATCCATGTGGGGAGGAAAAAAACGTCTGTACTCAGCTACAAAATTTATTTTGTATACAGCGGGTGGTTCCGTTTTTCTTTTAATGGGAGTTCTGGGTATCGGTTTATATGGTTCTAATGAACCAACACTTCATTTTGAAATATTAGCTAATCAGCCCTATCCTGTGGGCTTGGAAATACTATTATATATTGGATTTTTTATTGCTTTTGCTGTCAAATTGCCAATCATACCCCTACATACATGGTTACCAGATACCCATGGAGAAGCACATTATAGTACTTGTATGCTTCTAGCCGGAATCTTATTAAAAATGGGAGCGTATGGATTAGTTCGAATCAATATGGAATTATTTCCTCATGCTCATTCTATATTTTCTCCTTGGTTGATGATAGTAGGTGCAATGCAAATAATCTATGCAGCTTCAACATCTCTGGGTCAACGGAATTTAAAAAAAAGAATAGCTTATTCCTCTGTATCACATATGGGTTTCATAATTATAGGAATTGGTTCTATCACTGATATGGGGCTCAACGGAGCCCTTTTACAAATAATCTCTCATGGATTTATTGGTGCTGCACTCTTTTTCTTGGCCGGAACTACTTATGATAGAATACGTCTTGTGTATCTTGACGAAATGGGTGGAATAGCTATCCCAATGCCAAAAATATTCACGATGTTCAGTAGCTTTTCGATGGCCTCCCTTGCATTACCAGGTATGAGTGGTTTTATTGCCGAATTAATAGTATTTTTTGGACTACTTACTAGTCCAAAATATTTTTTAATGACAAAACTACTAATTACTTTTGTAATGGCAATTGGAATCATATTAACTCCTATTTATTTATTATCTATGTTACGCCAGATGTTCTATGGATACAAGATATTTAATGTACCAACCTATTATTTTTTTGATTCTGGACCGCGAGAGTTATTTATTTTGATCTCTATTTTTTTACCCGTACTAGGTATTGGTATGTATCCTGATTTTGTTCTTTCACTATCAGCTGAAAAGGTTGAAGTTATTCTATCTAATTCTTTTTATGGATAGTTTTGATGAATAAAAAAGAAAAAAAATCAATTTGAACGGGTGAGAACCTTGTGAATCACTACAGTATTAAATTCACAGGGTTCTCACCTGTTCACACAAATTTTTTTTGATATGTGTTGTCTACTTTTCTATTCCTATTCATCATAACCCCTTAAAAAAAATTGTGTTTAATTCAATTATATGTTAATGTAAATAAACCATAACTATGTAGTCCTATTCCTAATAGATTTATCCCAAAATAGCATATCCAAATTATAAGAAATCCAATAGACGCCACAATTGCTGAATTGGTACCCTGCAATTTTATATTTGTTCGAGTATGTAAATAAATCGCGAATACGATCCAAGTAATAAAAGCCCAAGTTTCTTTTGGATCCCAACTCCAATAAGATCCCCATGCTTCGTTAGCCCATACTGCTCCAGAAAGAATTCCTATGGTTAAAAAGATAAATCCTAGACTAATAACCCGATAACTCCAATAATCCAATTGTTGAATCAATTGGGACCTGTAATAATTAAAAAGAGAAGTATTTTTGAAAATATTACTTCGTTCGTTCATGTATTCGATTTCACCAAATAAAAAGGAACCATTGAAATTTAAAAAACGATTACTCGTAGCAAAAAACTTTTTACAGTTTCTAACTGTAATGACTATAAGTGATACTGATAATAATGATCCACATAAAAGGGCAGCGTAGCCTAATATCATCGTACTTACGTGCATTATTAACCACTCAGATTGAAGAGCTGGTACTAATACTGTAGATTTGTGTATTTCAGTTAAAAGACCTGAAGTAGCAAAGCCTTGGGTAAAAATAGCACTTGGGCCAATTATTGTGCTTATAATATTTTTATTTTTTTTGAAATACGGAACGATATGAATAAGGGAAAAACTCCAGGAAAGGAAAATTAATGATTCATATAAATCACTTAGTGGAAAATGTTCCGAATAAATCCAACGAGTAACTAATAATCCTGTTATAGAAAACAAATTCATTATCATGCCCTTTTCGGATGAATCATATAGTTTTACGATTTCATCGACTAAAAAAGTTATCAAATGAATTATAAGTACAATTGAAACGAGCGAAAAAGAAATATGAGTTAATATATGCTCTAAGGTTGAAAATATCATAAGATTACAGGAGTCCTTTAATTATAAGGAGGGTTTGATTCATTATAGGATCTATTTACTTTTTTTAGGAGATGACATGCCGCCACTCGGACTCGAACCGAGATGCTCTAGCACTGCTTCCTAAGAGCAGCGTGTCTACCAATTTCACCATAGCGGCTTATCTTGAACTCATAATAGTCTATGAATAAGCAATCGTCTAGATTTAAGAATTCGATTGGTTGCAATATTTTTTAGGAAAGATTCAAATTGATGAATAAAAATTTCTTCAACATAGGTATTTGAAGGTTCATTATTTTAGTTTAGAGTCTTCATTTTTATTTCGTGCATCTTATTTTATACTCTCTTCAACTTGAATTCTTGCAAAATTAAAAAATCCTACTATCAATTCAATTAAGGGAGAGAGCTCAAATTTTTGTTTTAATGAACTATTTCAAAATTTAGTTGCTCTCAAAAATCGAAAACAAAAAATGCAGTTTATCAATGAATATTAATAAAATAATAAAAATAAATCCATTTTGAATCATTCACAATTGACACATTATTTATCCAGAATAATTTCAATAAGTATTTTTGAATGGATTCATCACAAGAGATATTAGGGCGGTTTATATAGGAATTTCGAGGAAATCGAAAAGTAAGAAAGTTACACAAAAGGGTTTAGAATTTGAGTTTCCATTATTTTAGTAACGAAAGATATTCGCTCTTCTATAGATATAGAGAAAGTGAATATATAGAAAAAATAAAAACTTATATTATTGGAAGAAATAGGTTGATGGGGAAAATAATACTCCCCACCTTGAAAATGAAAAGATATACTAAAAAAATCGAGTATCTTGTGTTTTTTTGTTAAATTTTATATATTCTAGATTCTCAAAGCGGAGAGAATTCCATTTTATATTGATTAACTCCGATAGGGAATGGAAATCGATAATTTTCTTTTTGAAATGAAATCAGTCAATTTTTCGAGTCAGCCCGATTCAGATTATTTCAACGTTTTACTATTTATTTTATTTGTTTGTCGCACAAAAAAACTTTTTGAATTCCCGGTAGAAAGAGATTTCCCTAAGGAAAACGCTTTTAACGATGCACAATACCCCTTCCTTTTCCAAACATTTTTTCGAATACGCTTTTTTGCTACAGAAGTACGTTTTTTTGGAACTGCCATTGAAATTCAAATTAAGAGATTACTCATTGGTATAGCTGGATGTGAAAGACATCTATTGTTCAAAATAAATATACGTTTTCCTAATTCATTATAGATTTATTTTCTTTTTAAATAATATTTTTTTTATAAAAAAAACTTTATTAAAGTCTTTTCTATTAACTTGTCAAACAAGGGAAAATACGCCTGAATTTTTCAATTCGAAAGAGAATAATTATAAATCTTTTTCTTTCATTTGACCAATTGTAACTTCTTGATTTGAATATTTTAAGTAGTTAACATAAACTCCAAAAAAAAGAAATAAAAATGAAAAAATTGAAGTTAGTATATATTGATTCCTTTGAAAAGAGGTAAGATCCGGTGAATCGGAAACAATACAATAAATATTAATTACACGAATTTAAAAACTTTTTTTATGGAACAGACCTATCAATATGCATGGATCATACCTTTCCTTCCACT